TTTCTCCTGTTACATGAATCAAATGTTTCATTTCATCCGGGAAAATCCATCTCTTTCTCAACAATGTCTTTGTCATTTGATCCAATAGCGTTCCGTTAGATAGGAACAGATTTGATAAATACTGATAACTCTCGGATAGAGTATTAGAACGGAAAGATCCATTAGATAATGAACTATTGGTTCTAAACCATCTCTGGCGATGAATCAACAATTCGAAGTGCTTTTCTTGCGTATTCTTGATGAACCAGCGTTTATATATAGATGTAGGAGGATTTGTTTGGGAAGCAATAAGCCCCTTTGACATCTCTTCATCTGCAAAGAATTCTCGACGTGAAAACACAGAGACAGAGGGCTGATCTTTGAATAGGGAAAAGAATGGATCCGCAGGGTCCCAAATGAATTGGCTTGGTCGAAAAAAGCCTTGTTCTTTGGAAGATCTATCTCGTGTCTGGTACTGCATAGTTCCACTCTGCAAGAACTCCGAATCATTCTCTTGAAGCTCATCCTCTTTATGATAAATGATCCATTTGCCCCGAAATGACCCAGTCCAATAGGGAAATCCCAATTCAGTGGGCCTTTTGATACAATCAAATAGATTGCCACAAAGGCGCCATATTCTAGGAGCCCAAACTATGTGATTGAATAAATCCTCCTCTATCTGTTGCGGATCGAGGGCCCCTTCCCCTTCTTCAAACTCCGATTCGTATTTTTCATATAGAAATCCCTGATCAACGATAGAACAAGATCCATTTTGCATCATATCTAACTGATTCCTTGGTTCGGACCGAAGAAGTAATGTCACTCGATTATTATCAAACTGACTGCAATATTTTTCTGTCCGTGAGGATCCCGCCAGAGCCAGAGCGCCTTCTACTTCTAATAGTAATAATAGTAATAGGCCATGAACTAGATCAGAATCATTCTCAACGAATCCATAAGAAGTGATCCAATTTTTTTCATCGTGTCTGGATGAAGACCAAAGATCTTGAGCGACCGATCCGGCAGAACAACTCAAAAGATAAAGAAGTATCGTGAATTTCTTCATGCTCGTTCCAAGTTCGAAGTACCATTTGTACAAATAAGAATCCCCTACCTTACATGATTTCTTCTTCATATAGATAGATATAGGATCTATGGGGCAATTACTTAGAAGTACATTTTGTGTAACAGCCTTTCCTATCTGATAGAAAAGGATCCCATGATCCTGAACCGATCTTATCTGGGATCGAAAATCCCAAGTTTTTCTATGAAGAGCTGATCTAATTGTATTAGTTTCTATAATGGATTTCTTCTGTGTAATACTAATTGATAGGGCCTCATTGATAAGTGCTACAAGATCTCGCGCATTGGAACCCATGGTTATGGACCCGAATCCGTTAGTATGGAACATCTTCTTTTCCAAGTGAAATCCCCTAGTATATGAAAGAATGAAAAAGTGCTTTCGTTGTTGTGGAAGAAGAAGCCTTCGTATCTTAATGCATGTATTGAATTTATTCGGAGCTATTAGAGCGGGATCCACTTTTTGGGGAATATGAGTCGAAGCAATAACAAGAATCTTTCCAGTGGAACATCTTTCACAATCCCTGGAGAGATAGTTCTCTAATAGACCGAGGGATAAGTAATTCGACTCATTCACATGCAGATCATGAATGTTTGGAATCCATATTATGCAAGGAGACATTGCTTTTGCTAATTCGAATTGAAGGGTTATATCAAATCGGTCTATTTTCGGCGTCATATACATAGTTAGCACATTCGTCATAGTTAGCAGCTCCGTATCAATATCAAGGTCATCATCACTATCATCAATATCGTCACTATCATCAATATCGATATCATCAAGAAGATAACCTTTAGGCTTGTCATCCAGGAACTTGTTCGGAAATACCGTAATGAAAGGAACATAGGAGTTTGTCGCTAGGTATTTGACCAAACAGGATCGTCCAGTTCCTATAGAACCTATCACTAAAAGACCTCTAGAAGGGGATAGGGCTAAGCGGAGCGAAAAGGGTTTTCCATGAGGAGATGGGGAAGGGGAATGAAAACTATCAGCCCCACACGAGGTTTGTGAATAAGTGATTGTCTGATAATGAGCAAGAAATATCCGTCTTTCTGCTAAACAGGATCTATTGAACTCATAATTCATTAGATCCTTTTGATGAATGTCAACTAAGTATCGTAAGGAAATTGATCCCGGTTGTTCAATCATTTGATAACCAGAGTCATTCTTTGTTAAATGATCACTATGAGTCAGACTCAATAGGATTTGATCAATCCTTTTTTCTGTCGTTAAGGTGGAGAACTGAACCAAGAATTCTCTTTCTTCATCATCAATCGAATCACTGTTCGCGACCCAGAATTCTATTTTCTCATCAATCCAATCACCGTTCACGTTTTTTCTTTTTCTTATCAATGAATAGATCTCTTTACTTGTACGACTTAGATGTCTCGTATTTCTCGAAAAAATGATTCGATTGATGGGATTTGGTATGAGATCGAT